GAATAAAACACTAGGAAAAGCCCATATACGACGAATATTTTTTGTTGCTGTCGGAATAAGTAAAAGCCCCAATCCTATTAATATAGTAATGGGAAGTGGAAGAAAAGGTATTATCCATGCATATTGATATGTATGTTCCATAAGAAAACAAACTCAAACTTTTCTTTTAATTGATAATTGAATTGTTATTGATAATGGTTTTCGATTCACCTTCACCCATTCTTACGAAAGAAAAAGGGGAAATCGACAAAAAACAAAAAATAGTAAAATACTCAATTCTTTATTATTTTTATCTTATTCTAATTTTTTCACATATTTGCAATATTAAAAAATTGACATTTACAAATTATATGACCAAACCAAATAAGTAGTTAAAGGTTATTAACTAGTAATTTACTAATTAATAACTAATAATTAATTAAAGAAAAATCTTTATTAAAATAGAATACAAAACCGGGGATTTTTAAGCATTCTATTAGTATTTCTACTTTTTTATAGCTTATAGCTTTTTATACTATTTATATACTATTTTCTTATTACTTATATTTATTTACTTATATTTTATATTTATTTAGTAAATTTATATTTAGTAAAAATCGATTTAGTAAAAAATTCTGGTAATGTAGAACTATATTATATAGTATAGTAAGCAAAAATGATATAGTAAACAAAATAGGTTCCATCAAAAAGAGTACTTGATTCCAAACACGGATACTACAATCCTATATGAAAATACATATATAACTCAAATTCTCATAGATATCTTGTTTAATAAATGAATTAAGATTCATTACTAGTTCTAATTATTTCCAATTCAAATTTAAATGACAAGCATGGAACTCTGATCTAAATTTAATCAATTAATACAAAATTTGTTTTTCCATTCCAAAGGGAATTCCCTCCTTTTCTAGTTCTATTTTTAAATTTTTTTATATATAATTTTATATAATTTTTAGTTTTATACATACGATATGTGATGCGCACATAGATTTTTTTAATGTTTTTATTTTTATGTTTTAATAGGTTTTAATTTTCATATGTTTTAAACTGATATTATCCACATTTAGAATAAACTAAATTAAGTATAGATAATAACTAAAAGGAATGATCCGTTTTAAACAATACATGTCTTTCACATACAACTAAAAAAAAAAAAAAACAAATTTTTGAATGGCAGTCCCCAAAAAGCGCACTTCTTTGTCAAAAAAACGTATTCGTAAAAACATTTGGAAGAAAAAGGGGTATTTCGCCGCAGTAAAAGCTTTTTCTTTAGCGAAATCCCTCTCCACCGGACATTCAAAAGGGTTTTTTGTGCGACAAACAAATACGAATAAGAAAGTATTGGAATAATCGAAATTGACATAGCCAGAAGAATTTTTTTAAGATAAAAAATTTTCATTAATGAATGTATTGAACTGCCGAATTCAATATCAATAAATATTTGTAAATGCGGTATTTAGATTTTTGTGTATATTGGGTTCTAAGTATTATTTTTGTATAATTTTTCCTTATCTCCTTTTCACAATCAGATTCTTCTTTTTCATTGTGAAAAGGAGAGTACAATTCGATAGAAATTGTAGAAATTGGAATTTTTTTTATTATATGCTTAACCCGAAAGCAAATTGTTTGGGAAATCTTATGATTTATTATATACACAATAAAATAAGGAGTATATAAGTATTTATTATATTAATTTTATAATATATTAATATATTATAAAATTAATATAATAATATATTAATAAATTATATTAATTTAATTAAAGTAAGCTAAAAAATCGATATTTTTCTAAGGATTTCGAATTCTTGGGGTTTAGTGATGAAATTGTGATACATATGAAATCCTAGTTATTTTTTTTTTCTCACGTGGAAGAGAATCTTTTCATTTTGCTCGAATTCACGAAATAAAATCGGATAGGATAAATAAAAAATGAAAAAAAAAAAAATAGGCAAAAAACAACTATACCCCGGCTAAAAACAAAACTATGAAGTTTCAACAATTTTTGGAGAACTTAGTTTCTAGTACGTAAAAATATATTATGAAAACTGAACCCACAACGAACGATACTAACTAACTTAGGTATAGTATTATTTTATTAAAGATAAAGAAACTTTAAATGAGTTGTTTTTATTTATCAATTCTAAGGTTTCGTAAACTATATTGAATCCTGGAATCTCGACAATCCAACACGAATTGACTATACTTATTTAAAGTTTTAAGTAAATAAGTTTAAGCCGCCATGGTGAAATTGGTAGACACGCTGCTCTTAGGAAGCAGTGCTAGAGCATCTCGGTTCGAGTCCGAGTGGCGGCACCCTTTAAATCCTATAAAATAAAAGAAACAGAATGAATTCTATAATGTATTCAATTCCCGATTTCAATTATGTAATTAAAGAAAAATTATGTAATTCCATTATGTAAAGGGACTTACTTTTATGATATTTGCGACTTTAGAACATATATTAACTCATATCTCTTTTTCGATAATTTCGATTGTGATTACGATTCGTGTGATGACTTTATTAGTCCACGAAATCATAGGATTAAACAATTCGTCAGAAAAAGGAATGATAGCGACTTTTTTCTCTATAACGGGATTATTAGTTTCTCGTTGGATTTCTTCAGGGCATTTCCCCTTAAGTAATTTATATGAGTCATTAATCTTTCTTTCGTGTGGTTTATTCATTATTCATGCAATTCCCAAGACGGGGAACCTAAAAAATGATTTAAGCACAATAACCGCACCAAGTACCATCTTTACTCAGGGCTTTGCCACGTCGGGTCTTTCAACTGAAATGCATCAATCCGCAATATTAGTACCCGCTCTCCAATCTCAGTGGTTAATGATGCACGTAAGTATGATGTTATTGAGCTACGCAGCTCTTTTATGTGGATCTTTATTATCCGTCGCTCTTCTAGTCATTACATTTCGAAAAAAAATCGATATTTTTTTCTTAATTAAGATTAAGTCATTTTTATTTGTTAAGATGGAACCCTTAAATGAAAAAAGAAATTCTTTGAAAAACACTTCTTTTCTTTCATTTCGAAATTATTACAAATATCAATTGACTCAGCATTTGGATTATTGGAGTTATCGTTTCATTAGTTTAGGGTTTACTTTTTTAACCATAGGCATTCTTTGCGGAGGAGTATGGGCTAACGAGGCATGGGGATCCTATTGGAATTGGGACCCCAAGGAAACTTGGGCATTTATTACTTGGACCATATTTGCGATTTATTTACATACTAGAACAAATCAAAGTCTTCAAGTTACGAATTCCGCACTTGTAGCTTCCATAGGATTTCTTTTTATTTGGATATGCTATTTTGGAATCAATCTATTAGGAATAGGTCTACATAGTTACGGTTCATTTACATCTAATTGAAGAAACTATATGAGGAATGCATAAGAACATTGTTTCATGTATAACGAAAGCTTTTTGTTTGTACAAGGTTTTGACGAGTTTTTGAGAACCGTTTGAATGAATCATTGATTCATTCAAACGGTTCTCAAAAACTTGCGATCCATGCCATTACAATTTTAATTCAACCTTTTGCATTGTACAACGAACAGAAACTATTTAAATCTAAGAATTAGAGAAGCCTTTCGGTTTCGATATCATTACCATTAACGAAAGACTATCTATGAAAGTAATTAGATAGGATAGCTTGTGCCTTGTCAACCGATAGGTTGAGAACGAAATCGGGATAAATACCAATTCCGATTACGGGTAAAAAGATACAAATTGAAACAAACAGTTCTCGTGGTCCAGAATCCACGAGGGTCACGTCTGTAACATTGAATAGCTTGTATCCATAAAACATCTGACGTGACATAGATAATAAATAAATAGGGGTTAATATCATTCCAATTGCCATTACAAAAATAATTAAAATTTTTGGTATTAAAAGATATTTTGGACTAGTAATTATTCCCAAAAACACTACTAATTCCGCAACAAAACCACTCATTCCCGGCAATGCCAGAGAAGCCATTGAAAAGCTACTGAACATGGTAAAAAGTTTTGGCATTGGGATTGCGACCCCCCCCATTTCGTCTAGATAAACAAGACGTATTCTATCACAACTCGTTCCAGCCAAGAAAAAAAGTGCAGCACCAATAAATCCATGAGAGAGTATTTGTAAAACGGCACCATTGAGTCCCGTGTTGGTTATGGACCCAATTCCTATAATTATGAAACCCATGTGAGATACAGAAGAATAGGCTATTCTTTTTTTTAAATTGCGTTGCCCGAGAGAGGTTGAAGCTGCATAGATTATTTGCATCGTTCCTATTATTACCAACCAAGGAGCGAATATCGAATGAGCGTGGGGTAATAATTCCATATTAATCCGAATGAGTCCATACGCTCCCATTTTTAATAGGATTCCGGCTAAAAGCATACATGTACTGTAATGTGCTTCTCCATGGGTATCTGGTAACCATGTATGTAGCGGTATAATCGGTGATTTGACAGCATAAGCAATGAGGAAACCAAAATAAAATATTATTTCTAATGCTATAGGATATGATCGATTAGCCAATTTTTCAAAATCTAATGTCGGTTCATTGAAGCCATATAAACCCATACCTAGAACTCCTATTAAGAGAAAAATGGAACCCCCTGCAGTGTACAAAATAAACTTTGTAGCCGAATAGAGGCGTTTCTTTCCTCCCCACATGGATAAAAGTAAGTAAACAGGAATTAATTCTAACTCCCACATGATGAAAAAAAGTAAAAGGTCTCGAGAAGAAAATGATCCTATTTGACCGCTGTACATTGCTAGCATCAGAAAATAGAACAATCGCGGATTTCGAGTAACTGGCCAAGCTGCTAAAGTAGCTAAAGTCGTAATAAATCCTGTCAGTAAAATAGGTCCTATGGAAAGTCCATCAATTCCCAGTCTCCAGTGAAAATAAAAAATATCTATCCATTTAGAATCTTCCTCCAATTGGATTAATGGATCGTCCAATTGGAAATGATAACAGAATAGATAAGTCATTAGAAGGAGTTCTAATAAACATATACAAATAGTATACCATCTAAACATTTTATTTCCTCTATAAGGAAGAAATAAAATTGAGGAACCCGCGAATATCGGCAAAACAACAAGTATTGTTAACCAAGGAAAATAACTCGTGATAAAGACAAGATACGCTTTGACCAGAAAACCCGTGCTCGTAATAATATATTTTATCGAGTACGGGCTTTTGTCAGTAAAGAGGAATCAAATGATTCAAGTGGAATTTTTTATAACGTATCAATAAGCTAGACCCATGCTGCGAGTTGTTTCATGCCATAAATAAACACGGACACTCAAAAAATCCGTTGGGCAGGCGGATTCGCATCTCTTACAACCTACACAATCCTCTGTTCTTGGTGCGGAAGCAATTTGCTTAGCTTTACATCCGTCCCAAGGTATCATTTCCAATACATCCGTGGGACAAGCTCGTACACATTGAGTACACCCTATACATGTATCATAAATTTTTACTGAATGTGACATTGGATCTATAAATTCCCGGTTTGAACATAAGCAATTTTCGATCTGGTAAAAAGAAATTAATATTTCTATTGTAGGCACCAGACGAACCAGTGGTTTATCAAAATTTTGAGAATCTTTTTTTTTAATCTGTTCATGAGAAAGGCCAAGAGACTTTGAGTTCCGTTTTAACAACCATAATTATACGAGTCACACTGTCAATTCAAATTTGAAAAATGGAATTGAATCGATTAATTATCTTAAAAAAAAATGAAATATAAATTTAAATAATTTTGAATTTCTATTCTAAATAGATAATTCTAATAGAAATATATATTATATCAAAAAGAAATAAGAAAATTTTTATCAAATAAATATTAAATATTATATAAAATAGATAATATAGATAAAAAGAATTCCATTAAATAATTCTAATATAATTTATAATATAATAAAGAAGAATAAGAATTATTCTTATACATTAATAACATTTAATATTCTATTAATTAATATTCTATTAATTAATAAATAGGGAACTATTCAAATATTTTATAATACATTATTATATTATTTGTGTTCTATTATGCGTATGTATCCGTATATGCTTTATGTATGTGATGATTATGTGTGATGATTATGACTAATTATTCAACAAATTCGATTGATTGATACGGGTTGATTTTCTGTTCCGGTGAATCGACGAAACAATAGCTAGCCCAATAGCTGCTTCGGCAGCGGCAACGGCAATAATAAATATCGAGAAAATGTTTCCTTTTAATTGGCGAGTATCAAATATATCCGAAAATGTTACGAGATTGATATTAACCGAATTTAGTATAAGCTCAAGACACATAAGTGCTCTAACCATGTTTCGACTCGTGATCAATCCATAGATACCTATAGAAAATAAATAGATACTAAAAAAAAGTACATGCTCGAACATCATTGACTAACTCCTTATCAATCTCAATTCATTTCAATATCAACAACAGCTCTATTCATTAGAATAGAAAAATTACAGAACAAAAGAAGATTTGGCAGTAGATGGATTTAACTAAATCCTTTAACCCTTTCCATTTTTTTTTTTTAGATTTATTTTTTTTAGATTTAATTATTTAGAATAATTCTAAGAATTTTTTTATTTAATTCTTTTTTATTCTTAAGTATCTTTAATTATTGACGAGCCATAGTAATTGCACCTATCAAAGATACTAAAAGAATTATAGAAATTAGTTCAAAGGGGAGATAAAAATCTGTTGATAAATGAATCCCAATTTGTTGAACGTTACTTATTAGATCCTGTTCCATAATCTGGTTTGATTTTGTAGTCCAAATAATTCCGTACCACGATGTGTCTGGTATAGTAGTAATTAGTAAAAAAAAAATACTTGTACAAACTAATGAAGTGACCCCATCTCCAATAGTCCAAAAATGGGAATCCGTGGAATATTCTGAAACATTCATGAACATTACCGCAAATATGATTAGAATATTTACAGCTCCTACGTAAATAAGTAGTTGTGCGGCCGCTACAAAAAAAGAGTTCGCTGGAATATAGAATAAAGATATACAAACAAGAACCAATCCCAACGAAAAGGCTGAATAAATTGGATTGGTAAATAATACTACCCCCAGACCCCCTAATACAAGAACCGATCCCAGCAATACTACAAGAATATCATGCATTGGTCCAGGCAAATCCATTATGTATAAAATAAAAAATAAACTAAGTCAAATCATGACCTTACTGAATGGTCCAGGAAAGGAAAGGGGGGAAAAGGGTTACTCCATTTTTTTTATATATGATACACTCCTAATTGAATTTAATCTTATAAATCTTACTTATAAATCTTAATTAATATAAATATATGTAGATATAGGATTAATGTAGATATAATTTTTGGCCAATCCAACCCCCTTTTATCTGAAAGAAAGAATTTTATATTTTGAAATCGTCGTGAGAAAATGGATTTATTCTCAGTTTAAATCACGGAGCGATTCTAAAAAATCACAACAATTAGACAATTAATAGTTATTTAGTTATTTTTTTTTTTGTCGTTTCTTACCAACCAAACTAAAAGAAAAACTTAGTTATTTTATATCAAAATATCTTTAGTAATTGGTAATCGTTCTTTAACCAAAAGGTTTTTCTTTGTCTATTTTGATTTGAGTTGAATTTTTAACTGTTTGAATTGTATAATCTCCAATTACTGAGACTGGTAACCGACCCAAAGCAATTTGATTATAATTCAATTCGTGACGATCATAAGTGGAAAGTTCATATTCCTCAGTCATTGATAAACAATTTGTTGGACAATACTCGACACAATTACCACAAAATATACAGACCCCGAAATCAATACTATAATTAAGCAATTGTTTCTTTTTCATATCTCTTTCAAATCTCCAATCAACAACGGGTAGATCTATGGGACATACACGAACACATACTTCACAAGCAATACATTTATCAAATTCAAAATGAATTCGACCGCGAAAACGCTCGGATGTGATTGATTTTTCATAAGGATATTGAATAGTTACGGGTAAACGGTTTGTATGGGATAAGGTAACTATGAAACTTTGACCAATGTACCTTGCAGCTCGTATTGTTTGTTGACCATAATTCACGAATCCAGTTACCATGGGAAACATATTGTAGATATCCATGAATAAATTGATGTTTCTTTCTCTTGTTTGAAATAAGTTATGAATCTAGAATATTCTTATTGTATTCTGCTATCTTATTTATATTTCTAGATATTTATATCTATAGCGAAACAAGTTGAGAAGAAGTTGTCAATAATAGATTACCCAGAGAAATAGGTAAAAGAAATTTCCATCCAAGATTTAATAGCTGATCTATTCTCATCCTAGGTAAAGTCCACCTTGTTGCGATAGGAATGAACAGAAACAAATAAGCTTTAACTAATGTAATAAAGATACCAATTGTCATTCCAAAGACTTCCGCAGTTTTTTCTATTCCGAAAAGTTCGGGAATTGATATGTACGGAATAGAGAAATTCCACCCACCTAAATAAAGAACCGTTACAAAGAGTGAGGAAACCAATAGATTTAGGTAAGAAGCAAGATAAAATAAAGCATATTTGATACCTGAATATTCGGTTTGATAACCTGCTACTAACTCCTCCTCCGCTTCTGGTAAATCAAAGGGCAATCTCTCACATTCAGCTAGAGAAGAGATTAGGAAAACTATAAATCCGATGGGTTGACGCCACAGATTCCACCCCCCAAAACCATATTTGGACTGTGCTTCAACTATATCAACGGTACTTGAACTATTAGATAATTATAGTCGATAATAACATTACTGTTCGCATCGCTATTCCAAAACCGTACATGAGACCTCAGCTTCATACGGCTCCTCTACGGCCACAAATAAATGTAAGAACTAATCCTGTATTATTGACCTCCTTCTCCTTTGTGGGGGAGTAGGTAGAATAAGATCAGAAAGTCCCAAATTAGACCAATGGAATTCTGTCTGCTAGAATAAGAAAAAAGTACTTTGCTTCAGAATTGATCTCATCCCTTATTTATAATCAAAATAAATAGATTTTTCTTTGTTCGTTAATAACTTAATCTTTTAATCAAATACTTGTTATATCAATAAATATAAAGAATTAGGAATTCGTTTATGAATTGTGATAAGAATTCCACCCATATGTATACGGGTGAAATAAAAAAAAAAGAAATCAAAATCTTTTTTTATTCATTCAATCATTGAATTCCATTTCTTTTGTTCCTGTCCTTCTATCTAAGGGGAAGGTAAAAAAAAAAGAGTAAGGGATTAATTCGTTCTTGATAGTTATTTTTTAATCAATGAATAGGAGCATACTCTAGGTTGGAATCTTAGGGAAGTACTGCTTGATTATTTCTACTAACTTAAAGCCCTTATTATGATTCTTTTTATGCAAAAATATCTCTTCTTTGATATTTTACATATCTCTATTACTAATCCTTTTTGTACCTTGGTGTTACTAACTGTCCACTGATTTTTGATTGATCTACAGTATGGTAATACATACAAGACATTAATGGAAACTCCATACAGTTAATCTTTTATTTTGCCCGCTTCAAGATATGATGCTTAATGAAAGAATCTTAATCTTGGGGTAAACGATTTACGCCGCTTATGTCTACTTCAACTTTTTTCTTGTACATATGGAATGAGATTTTCTCTTATTATTTTACTGCTAATTTCGAAGTTGTTTTATTTCACTCATATAACTATCTGATTTAACGCATCGACTTGAATGATGAATAAAAAAACCTATTCAATACATTCAACCCTTTTACTTTTTTTTACTTCTAGGGAAGAAGGAAAAGTTACTGTTCCAACGAATCACACGTAGAGATATTGATAACACACATAGAGTTAATGGTATTTCATAACTAATGGATTGTGCAGCAGCTCGTAGACCACCCGAAAAGGAATATTTATTATTCGATCCATATCCTGACATAAGAAGACCAATAGGAGCAATACTTGAAATAGCGATCCATAAAAAAACACCTATACTGAGATCGGCTAAAACGAGTCGATACCCAAAAGGAATTACTAAATAACTCAATATAATTGATATGACTGCTATAGACGGTCCAATACTAAACAAACGAATATCCCCTCTAGATGGTAGGAGGTCCTCTTTAAAAAGCAATTTGATTCCATCTGCTAGAGCTTGAAGAATTCCCAAGGGGCCGGCATATTCGGGACCAATACGTTGTTGTATCGCTGCGGATATTTCTCTTTCTAACCACACAATTACTAGTACCCCTATTGTAATTCCCAATATAAGGGTCAAAATAGGTACAAAGATCCATATGAGCCCGTAGACTTCGTTTAAGAATTCCAATGTGGAAAAAGAATTTATAGTTTGTATTTCTATCATATGAATTAGCATTTCAACGATCAACTTCCCCCATAATAATATCTATACTGCCTAGTATCGTCATGATATCCGCTAATTTCATTCTTTTAACTAGCTGAGAAAGAATTTGCAAATTGATGAAACCCGGTGGACGAATTTTCCATCTCCAAGGAAAAACACTATTATCTCCTATCAAATAAATTCCCAATTCCCCCTTTGGGGCTTCCACTCTCGCGTAAAGTTCTTGTTTCGACAATTCAAAATTAGGGGAGGGTTTTTTACTAATAAATCTATATTCAAAATCATTCCATTCATAAATCTTTGCCCTATCAAAGCGTCGGACTTCTAAATTTTCATAAGGTCCTCCAGGAATTCCTTCTAGAGCCTGTTGAATAATTTTTATGGATTCCCCCATCTCACCAATTCGTACTAAATAACGAGCTAATGAATCCCCCTCCTTTTGCCACTGCACTTCCCAATCGAATTCATTGTAACATTCATAATTATCAATTTTACGAAGATCCCATTGAAGTCCAGAAGCTCGTAACATTGGACCTGATAAACCCCAATTTATTGCTTCTTCTCCACCAATAACACCCACCCCTTCAACTCGTTCCAAAAAAATAGGATTTCTCGTAATAAGTTTTTGATATTCAACAATTTCTGTTAAAAAATAATCGCAAAAATCCAAACATTTATCTACCCAGCCATAAGGTAGATCGGCAGCTACTCCTCCGATGCGGAAATAATTATGCATCATTCGCATACCTGTGGCAGCCTCGAACAGATCATAGATTAATTCCCTCTCTCTGAAAATGTAGAAAAAGGGAGTCTGTGCACCGATATCCGCCATAAAAGGCCCAAGCCATAACAAATGAGAAGCTATACGACTTAGCTCCAGCATAATTATTCTGATATAACTGGCTCTTTTCGGTACTTGAACATTTTCCAGTTGTTCTGGTGCATTTACTGTTATAGCCTCTGTGAACATAGTAGCTAAATAATCCCAACGTGTTACATAAGGTAAATATTGTATAATTGTTCGATTTTCCGCTATTTTTTCCATCCCTCTGTGTAAATAGCCCAATATGGGTTCACAGTCAATAACATCTTCACCATCGAGAGTAAGAATTAACCTAAGAACACCATGCATTGATGGATGGTGAGGGCCCATATTAACTATCATGAGATCTTTTCTTGTAGCCGGTACAGTCATATCGTTTTTCCTTAATTCATTATTCCACGAATTCCTCAAAAAAAGAGTTTCATCAAAATGAAAAATCTAATAAGACGAAAAAAAAATTCAAACAATTAAATTAACGATTTTTGGGCTCCCGAATATCCAACTGATCAATTAATTTCTTATAACGCACTCTATTTTTTTTTGACAAATAAGCCAGTAAACGATGACGTTTTCCCAGAATTTTTCGTAGACCTCTTTGTGATAAAAAATCTTTTTTGTGCAATTCCAGATGGGAAGTAAGTCTCCGTATCTTATTGGTGAAACTGAATACTTGAAATTCGACAGAACCCCGGTTTTCTTCTTTTTCTTCTTGTGGAATAAGTGAAATAAATGAATTTTTTACCATAAAGAATTTTTCTATCTTTTTCTTTTCCATGAAATTTACCGATCGGGAAAAATAAAATATGTTATGCTAGTTTTTTTCCTAGTACACACAACAATTTTGATTTATTCATTTCATATAATACTAAACGCCCTTTTTATCCAAATCAAATGCAAATTTGGATTTGGATAAAAAAGGATAATACATTTAAATACTCACTGAAAGAGAATGATTTTTTACCTAAAAAAATTTTACGGATTTTCTCTTAGAACCGATTGACTTGACACCCGAGTTAATACGGATCATGTGCCAGAATGCAACACAACGTATGCGTGCATCCGTCGTTTTTCATCTACCAAAATGAAATGCCTGCGGTGCGATATTCTACGACATTCTAGATATTCTACGACATTCTATAGAAATAATAAATATATTAAGAAATATAATATTAAGAAATATATACGAGATTCTCTAAATATATAGGAGATATAGTATTAATTAATTTAATTAATTCTAAATCGCGGATACAGGATACATACGTATTCTTAACATACTGAAACGACTGCCATTATTGGTATCAAACCAATAGCGATTCATACAAGCTAAATCTTCTAATCGGTAATTAGGCCAAAGAAACCGTTTGGATTTAATAAATTTCTTTTGATCGGTATTAAGATCTTTGCCCTCGTTCAAAAATTGTGGTGAGTTTCTTATGTTGTTTTCATTGCAAATATTCCAAAATAGTGGATTTCCACGCACAGCGTTCCAATTGCGGGAATTAAAACACATTAGAGTCCTCAACTCTCTACGACGTCTAGGGAATAGAACATTTTCGGGAATAAGGAAATTATAATGATCTTGATACCTATTCACAAACATAGTCCGATGTTGTCCAATGGATTTCTCAAAATTTTGCTTATCAACATATTTTTTATATTTTCTATTAATTTGGTGCTCTCTCTTATCGACCAATGAAATACCTATAGTTATGGTCTGATATACAATGAATTTTCCGTCTTTTATTAGAGATAGACGAATCGGTTCGATAATCAATTTTCCCCTTTTTAGCAATTCTGTAAGAGCCAGATCCTTTTGAATCGGCATTACACCCAGATCAATTTCCCCTCTTTGAATTGAGGATATAGCAATTTCGCTTGGATTTGTCAGTCTAAGTAGGAGACAATATACCTTGATATTATTGAAAATTCTTTGATTCAAGGGGTCATCCCATCTTAATTGAAAAAGGAAATGTTTTTTCAGGAATAGATCCAGTTCCGCTTCCTTGTTTTTCTTGGATTGTTTTTTTTTATTTTTCCCCTTTTTAATGTCCGATCCTCCGTAATTCTCCTCAATATTATTCTTTGGGTTTTGTTTTCGTAGATCCGATCCCAGATTTCCTTGGCCCACTTGTTCGTTTTTTTCTTGGTTCAAATTTTTGAATTCTAATTTTATAGACTCTTTTTTATTGGACGATATCTGAAGATTTTTGTTTTGATTTACATTGATATTTTTTTTTTTACTAATACTAATATTATTTTTATTATTTTCATGGAAATAAATATCAAAAAGAAGTAATTTAATTGGTATAATCCACTGTTGCATCTTATATGTATCAAAAAGTAGTACAAATTCTGGGAAGAACCAAGGTTCTATATTTGATATGTTAGGGGAACCCCCTTTTCGATTCATTCCCATCCAATCAAAAAAGTTTTTTTTTTTTGATGGGTTGCTTTCTTGACGAATTGTAAGAAAACAAAGATCTTTGTTTTTCAATTTATGAATTTTTTTTTCGGTCTTAGTATTTTTATCCAGTTTGGTGCCGATATGCATATTGGTCCAGGACTCGATATCGATATTCTTTCTAAGACAAAAACTAAGAATTCTACAATCAAAATATTTTCTATCCAGATTTTTGTGTGTTTGAAGAAGATTTCCTTCTTCTAGATAATTATTAATGGCTATCCTTAACAATACATAAAACGATTCGGATTTCCGTATATTAAAATTATATGAAATTTCTTGGTCTTTTTTTGGTTGTAATCTTTGTTCATAAATATCCGAGGGGTTGCTATCCCCATAATTTATATATTTGTGGGATAAAAGATCATATCTGTAATGTTTTTTAAATTTATCTTTTTTAATCGTCAATAAATCTACTGTATAGTGATTTTCCTTTAGGTAATGATTGAATCGATCTTTTTCGTTTTTATATGAATACAACTTCATTGAGTCTCTATTTTTAGTTGTATAATGTTGATTGATTCTATTTCGCCATTTTTTTTGTACTAATCGAGACCATTTGGTCTGAGATAAATTGTATTGATAATGACCTTTTAACCAATTTTTCCATTCATTCATTCCGGTCTTTTTAATTTTGTTGTGTATTGCTTTAGAAGCAAATATTTCCCATGCTATACAATAATACTTTATTTTATCCCTAACAAAGGGATGCGTCCCGTGATATTGAAATATAGATCTCAAGTAATACTTGTTAAGTAATTGGATTTGTGATAATTTATAAAGTACATATGCTTGGGACAAGGAAGATAAGTCGTAAGAAATATTTGAACTATTAATAATATTAGTAATAGAAGAAGATTTTTTTATAGTAGAAATGAAGTTCATTGTATTTTGATCTGTTTCATCAATTCCTTCTTGATTTCTTTCCTCGTTGTAAATCGATTTAGTGAAAAGCCTTTTTGTTGAAAGTTGTACATTGATCCCAGGAATGCTAATCACACATAACAGTATACCCATATATATTTTTTCAATAAAAGATTTAAAAAAAAAAACGGATTTGCGTATTAATCGAGTCAATTTTCTTTTGAATATCCGCAACATATGTTTGTGCGATTCTAGTCTTTTCTCATCACAGGCTAAAACCCCCTTTTTTTTTTCTTTTTCGATTTCTTCTATTTGATTCCTAATTGTGATTGTCTTATCGGCAAGATTTTTCATTTTTTTTTCTATAAGTGAATAATTTGTCCAATTCATAGATTCAATTTGAATGTCCGATTCTAATTCTAGAGGAATCAGATTATTTTTTTTTGAATATTTTCTATT